ATTCCATTCAGGGTCTTTTATTCTACCAAAGCGTCGAATTTCTAAATTCTCATAGGGTCCCCCTGGAATTCCTTCCAGAGCCTGTTGGATAATTTTTATGGATTCTGTCATTTCACTGATTCGTACTAAATACCGAGCTAATGAATCCCCTTCTTTTTGCCATTGAATCTCCCAATCAAATTCGTCGTAAGACTCATAACGATCAATTTTACGAAGATCCCACTGTATTCCGGAAGCTCGTAGCATTGGGCCCGATAAACCCCAATTTAGTGCTTCTTCTGCGCCAATAATGCCTACGCCTTCAACTCGTTCTAAAAAAATAGGATTCCGCGTAATAAGCTTTTGATATTCAGCAACCCCGGTTAAAAAATAATCGCAAAAATCCAAACATTTATCTATCCAGCCATGAGGTAGATCAGCAGCTACTCCTCCGATACGAAAATAATTATGCATCATGCGCATACCGGTAGCAGCTTCGAACAAGTCATATATTAACTCTCGTTCTCGAAAAATATAGAAGAAAGGGGTCTGTGCCCCAATATCTGCCATAAACGGGCCAAGCCATAACAAATGAGAAGCGATACGACTTAACTCCAACATAATAGCTCTGATATAGCTAGCCCTTTTAGGTACTTGAATATTGCCTAGCTGTTCGGGTCCATTTACGGTTATTGCTTCTGTGAACATAGTAGCTAAATAATCCCAACGCGTTACATAAGGCAAATATTGTATAATTGTTCGATTTTCCGCAATTTTCTCCATCCCTCTATGTAAATAACCCAGTATTGGTTCACAATCAATAACATTTTCACCATCGAGAGTAACAATCAGTCGAAGAACACCATGCATTGATGGGTGGTGAGGGCCCATATTGACTATCATGAGGTCTTTTCTTGTAGTTGGTGCAATCATAAGTTTTTTCCCGAGTCGTTCTTCCATGCATTGCTGAAAGTAAAAAGAAGTTCATCAAAATTTAAACGACTAAGCTCAAATGGTATCACGCTTCAAATTAACGAGTTTTTATCTCTCGAATATTTAACTCACTAATTAATTCTTTATAGCGTCTTCTATTTTTTTTTGACAAATAGGCCAGCAGTCGTTGGCGTTTTCCCAAAATTTTCCGCAAACCTCTCTGGGATGAAGAGTCTTTTTTGTGCAATTCCAAATGTGAAGTAAGTCTTCTTATCTTAGTGGTAAAACTGAATACTTGAAATTCAACAGACCCTCTGTTTTCTTCGTTTTCTTTTTGAGAAATAACCGAAATGAATGAATTTGTTACCATAAAAAAATCCCCTTTCCCTTTTTACAGATATGGATTTTATTGATCAGTAATAATAATGCCATTAATTGGAATCTGGTATATACAATAATCTAATCCAAATTTCTTTATGAACTCCTAATTTTCGGAATTCAAATCAATTAATCCAATTTCTAATTGGATTTAGATAGGGATAGAAAAGGATTGGTACATTTTCGCATCGAAGAATTTAGACCTAAAACAAAGAAGGTTCTGTTGATTCATTTCGAGATCTAATCGAGACATTGTGCATTTCCTATTGGATATTAGAATGAAATTGAGACAAGACATGTGATCTATGTATTTGTTTGCTTTGATATACCCTATTATATATATAGGGTATAGAATATATAGAAAAAGTGTATTATCCACGAAATGTCAAAATTTCAATCGTGGATACAGATGTATTCTTAACATACTGAAACGACTGCCGTTATTGGTATCAAACCAATAACGATTCATACAAGCTAAATCCTCTAATCGATAATTAGGCCAAAGAAAGAGCTTTAATTTCATTAATTGATTTTTCTCTTTATCAAAATGGTTACTGTCATGCGAAACTTGGCTGCTGTCTTTTACGTCCTTTGCATTCCAAAATACTGGATTTCTATCTTCAACATTTCTATTCTTTGAATTAAAACAACTTCGAATTCTCAACTTTCTACGACGTCTAAACGATAAAATATTTTCAGGAACAAGCAAATCCAAATGATTTTTGTTTCTATTTTCAGTTATTCTTTGGTGTGATGAAATAGTTTCATCAAAATTCTTCTTAGAAACATATCTTTGTTCTTGGTATTTTTGATTAGTTTGGTGCTTACTCTTATGAACCAATGAAATACCTATGGTTTGATACATAATAAATTGTGCATGGTTTTTTCCAAACAGACGAATGGGTTCTATAATCAATATTCCCTTTTTCATCAATTGGCTAAGAGTTAAATTCTTCTCAATCAGCATTATATCCAAACTCATTTCTCCATTTTGAATCAAGGGTATAGTAATTTGGGTTGGATCTATCAGTCTAAGCAGGAGACAATATACCTTGACATTATTGATCAGTCTTTCATTCAAAGTATCGTCCCATCTCAATTGAAAAAGCAAATAACGTTTCAGGAAGAAATCTAGTTCTGCTCTCACGCTGCTTTTGTATTGTTTTTTCTTTTTCCCCTTTTTCATGTCTGATCTTGCATAATTTTCTTCACTATCTTTTTGTTGTGAGAGAACGGATCCAAGATTTCCTGGACTTGTGGGTTCTTTTTCTCCTTGATTTCGATGCTTTTTATTCGATGGTATCAAAAAACTTCCTTTTTGCTTTTGATTTATTTTTTTATTTTCACTACTATTTTCATTTTTATGAAAATTTGAAAGAAGTAATTTGCTTGGTATAAACCAAGGTTTCCTTTTATATGCATTATAAAGTAACACAAATTCTGGGAAGAACCAAGGTGCCAAATTCGCTATGTGACACTTTAGCATTTTTTCATTCATTCCCATCCAATCAAAAAATACTTTGTCGGAGTTTGGTGGATTGATTTCTGGAATCATAAGGTAAAAAAGATCTTTTTTGGGAATTATTTGAGTATTTTGATTCCCATTGCTGACCCAGGCCTCAATATCGCCTTTTTGTTTAAGATCAAAATTGAGAATGTTCCAATCAAAATATTTTCTATCGACTGTTTTTTCCATATATAGAATATCGACCTTTCCTAGATAATTATCGATAGGGATGTTCCTCAGTATATTTTCTTTATGTGTGTTATAAGAAATCTCTTGCTTCTTACGTCCTTGAAACGGAGATCTATAAAAAAAGTATTCCGTTTTATTTTCATAATTAAGAAATTTATATGATAAAAGATCATATTTATAGTATTTTTGCAAATTCTCTTTTCTTTTTTGATTAGATAATGAATATACTTCAATTTGTTTTTGTTTTTTTAAATCAATTAATTGGTCTTTTTCATATGAATGCCTTTTGCTAAAATTTTCCTTTTTAGCTATACGACGCTGATGAACTGTATTGCGCCATTTTTCTGGTATTAATCTATACCATCTGCTCTGAGATAAATTGTATTGATAATATCCTCTTAACCACTTTTTCCATTGATTCATTTCATAACTCGGAAGTTTCTTATCCCCTAATTTCGAATCAACCATTCCTTGTGTTTCAAAAGAATCCTTTATTTCAGGCGGGGGAATTCCTTGAGATTGAAGAACAGCTCTTAATTTATACGAGTTACTAACTTGGATTTGTGATAATTTGAAAAATACATATGCTTGTGACACGTAGGATAAGTCACAAAAAATAGGTGAATTTTTTTGACTATTACTAATATTATCAAGTGACTTTTTTATAGTCGAAATAAATGGAATTAGATTTTTCTTAATTTTATTAATTCTTTCTTGTTTTCTTTCATTATTGTAAATGGATTTATCAATAATTTTTTTTGTTGATTCAAGAAAAAGTTCTGTATTCATTCTGGGAATATTAATGATACATAAAAATATATCTGTGTAGATTCTTTCAATGAAAAATTTAAAAAAAAGAGGTAATTTAGAGATTAATTGAGCATTTCTTTTTTTTAATATTTGCCATTTTTCGAATCTTTTAGCATTATAACTTGTTTTTTTAAGACTAATATTATTTATTCTTGGAGTTACTTTTTTTTGCTCTTTTATAATTCTTTCTATTTGATTTCGAATTGTACTTGTTTTAGTAGTCAAATCCTTGATTTTTTTTTCTGTTAATGAAGAATTTGTCCAATTCGTAGATGCAATTTCACTAAACGATTCGTGAATTAGCTGATTGCTTATTATAGAATCTTTTTCTTCTTTAATTTCACTTGATTCATATACTTTTCCTCCTGTTAATCGAAATAACAGAATTTTGGAAAGTTCTTTTATTATTCTTTTTATAAAAATAACACTTTCGATAACCCATTCTTTTGTTTCTTTTAAAACTTTTCGAAGTAATTTTATTTTTCTTTTAAAAACTATTAGAACTCGAGAAGACTTCTTTTTCAATTTTCCAATTTTTTTTTCAATTTCCTTAAAAATGGGTTTAAAAAAGGAAGGTCGTTTTCGGGGCGACCCAAAAGGAAGTTCAGTTTCCATTCCCCAAACTGTTAAAAAACAAAAAACATCTTTTTCTTTTTTCTTTTTCATTAAACCTTTCTTAGATGATCGTAGTTTCGATTTGTGCCAAGGTTTCAGACGGAAAGGAAATAAGATTTTTATCTGAATACCGTCTGTCAACCAATTTTTCGGAAATTCTGTTTCGGATAATGGAACACCATTATAGGTACATTTAACATGCATCTCTCTATTCCATTCCTGTAAATCCTCAAACCATTCGGGAAATTGAAATAGGAACATGCGTCCACTATTTTTTGCAATTAGCAATGAAGGTAATACAATATATTTTCTAAAAATAGATTGAGTTAGTAACATGCAACCTCTTATTACTTGTGTAACTGGAATGGTATCCCAGGCCTCTGCTATCTGTATTCGCTCTTTCTCCGTTCTTTCCTTCGTCTCTTTTTCTTCTTCTCTTTTTCTTTCTTCTTCTGTATACTCTACAATTTTGAATGCTTCCCCTTTCCCCACCCAATTTCTAAAAATTACTTTAATCAGCCCGGAGATATCAAAAGAAAAAAGAGGGGATTTTTCTATTCTGTCCAAAAAAAGAGGGGAATGTGCGTTT